TCATCAACGATTTCCACCGAAGGTGGTAAAATGATGTCTTGAGCAGTTACATATCCAGGACCTTGAAAACAAATAGACGCGTCCCGAGTTCCATACAGATTACTTCTCAATACAATTTCTTTCAAATTCATTAAAATTTCATGTATTGATTCTTGAATACCTACTATGGTGGAATATTCATGTGGTATTTTCTCAGATTTTGCACGTGTGATACAGGTTCCCTCTATTTCTCCGAGCAAAATTCTTCGCATTGCAATGCCGATTGTATCAGCTTGGCCTTTCATAAGTGGAGACAGAATAAAGCGTCCATAATAAAGATGCTTACTGTCTACTCTTGATTCAACACACTTCCACTGTAGTGTCCGAGTAGATACTTTTACTTTTTCCCCAATCATAGTTATATATTTTTATCAAAAATTGTTTATTTCTCTTGAAATCTCTTTCTTTAATGTTTATTGTTAGTTTTACACACGTCTTTTTTTAGGGGACCTACATCCATTATGTGGCATAGGGGTTACATCCCGTATCAACCTTAAAAGTATACCACTTCTACGAATAGCTCTTAATGCTGCATCTCTTCCGAGACCGGGACCTTTTATCATGACTTCTGCTCGTTGCATGCCTTGATCTGCTACTGTTCGAATAGCATTTGCTGCTGCGGTTTGAGCGGCAAACGGTGTCCCCCTGCGTGTACCCTTGAAGCCACACGAACCGGCAGAGGACCAACAAATCACCCGACCCCGTACATCTGTAACAGTCACAATGGTATTGTTGAAACTAGCTTGAACATAAATAACACCCTTTGGTATTTTACGAGGATGCTTACGCGAACCAATACGTCCATTTTTACGTGAACCAATTTTTGGTATAGGTTTTGCCATATTTTATTATTTTAAAAAATATAAGTCCGAAATATATGGATATATCCATTTCCTGTCAAAAAAGGATTCTTTACTCTTTTCTATCTTAATTTTATTCTATTTCTACTAAGATATATTTGAAATATCAAGCAATAATATTTGTTATAATACTTATAACATAGAATAGATTCTAATATAGAATCTATACTATATTTTTTTTTTGATTTAATATTTAAGTGAATTAACTAACTAATAACTATTAATATATAATACGATTTTTTGATTTTAAATATTTATTGATTTGTGCATTCGGTACTTTCTTTAAAATAGAAAGCCCTTTTTTGTTTTGTGAAAATATTATCCTTGTCTTTGTTTATGTCTTGGATTGGAACAAATTACTATAATTCGCCCTCGTCTGCGGATCAATCGACATTTTTCACAAATTTTACGAACAGAGGCTCCTATTTTCATATTTCTCATTCCTTAACTTAATGCCGAATCTATTTATTGGAAGAAAATAGGGTTTCCTTATTACATTTTTTACTTTCCCGGTCATCGTTTTGTATCGTCGTATACATATAAAAGAAGAGTACGTCGAATTTTCTTGGAAACATAGCCCAGAATCTTATTTCAATTCTATTTTTTCTATTAAAGGAACCTGGAATATACCCTGAGAAGTTATTCAGTAATTAAATCTTCATGAATTTTTTTATTTATATTCTAGTTAAATCCTCTTGACACATTCACTAATGTATTAGGATTAGAATTAGAAGTAATTTTAGAAATTTGTGTTTTCTCTCTCCATTGACAAGAATGGATAGAAGTTTTTTAAATTATATAATTCGGATATAAGAATATCCGAAAAATTACCATATATAACATAAAACTTCTCCGCCGATTCTTTCTAACCGAGCCTCTCGATCTGTCATTATCCCTCTAGAAGTAGAAAGAATTACAATCCCCATACCTCCTAAAATTCTAGGAATTCTTTGATAGTTAGAATAGATTCGGAGACCTGGTGTACTGATCCGTTTTAAATTTAAAAAAGTTTTAGATGATCCTTTCCTATTTCTTCTATATCGTAGAGTTAAAACTAAAAAGTATTTGTTGTTTTCCCGATGTTTTCTGACGTTTTCAACAAAACCTTCTCGTAAAAGTATTTTAACAATGTTTTCGATAATATTACTAAGTGGTATTTGAACTGTTCTTTTTCTAGTCATGTCAGCATTGCGTATCAAGGTTATTATATCAGCGATGGTATCCTTACCCATTATAAATGAAAATGATTGTTGTTCCTTACTTTCAATATAATCAACGTGCTCCCCTTTTTTGATTCAATAAAATATCTAATTATTGAATATGAGAATATAATAATACTCTATATATAGAAAATCTTATTATAATCTAATAGGATAATGTACATATATATAGAATATTCTCAAACTAAAAAAAAAATAGAATATTATAATCTGAATTCTATAAAAAAATAGAATTTTTTTGAATATATAAATAATAAAAATTTCATTCCTTATTTTTTCTATCTATAATTATATATATATTAGATTAGATTATTATTTTGATTTATTTTTTGAAATATTAATAAAATAAATTAATTATTAAATGATATACCTATATAATGATCTCGTATTATAATACCTCGGGTGCTAATGAAACTATTTTAGTAAAATTTAACTTTCTCAATTCTCGAGGTATTGCGCAAAAAATTCGAGTTCCTTTTGGATTTCCTTCTTTATCAATTACAACCGCAGCATTATCATCATACTTTATTATCATACCATTACTACGTTTGAGTTCTTTACAGGTACGTACAATTACAGCTCTGATCACTTCTGATCTTTCTAAAGGCGTATTTGGTACTGCTTTTTTGATTACAGCAACAACAATGTCACCAATATAAGCATACCGTCGATTACTAGCTCCTATGATTCGAATACACATCAATTCGCGAGCTCCACTATTATCGGCTACATTTAAATAGGTTTGAGGTTGAATCATATCATTTTTTTTTTTTTTTATCTTTCAGTCAAAAAGTTGAAGTAAAAAAAATATTCTGTGTTCAAAAAAAAAGAAACCCACAATTGCAATTTTTTTTCATACTAAAGACCTCTTTCCTTCGAATGATTATTCTGAAAGAATGAATTGAGTTCGTATAGGCATTTTCGATGCTGCTATAGAAATAGCTTTTCGAGCTATAGTTTCTGAGACCCCACTCATTTCATAAAGTATTTTGCCGGGTTTAACGACAGCTACCCAATATTCGGGAGATCCCTTTCCCGAACCCATACGCGTTTCGGTAGGTCTTACTGTAACAGGTTTGTCTGGAAATATGCGTACCCATATTTGTCCACCCCGACGGACATTTCGTGACATTGCCCGGCGTCCTGCTTCTATTTGTCTAGATGTGATCCAAGCGGGTTCAAGTGCCTGAAGAGCATATTTTCCGAAGCAAATACGATTACCTCGATAGGCTCTTCCTTTCATTCTTCCTCGATGTTGTTTACGGAATTTGGTTCTTTTAGGGTTATAGTTGATGGTTGTTTCTCAATTCCATCTCTATTACAGAACCGTACATGAGATTTTCACCTCATACGGCTCCTCACGAATGAATCGATTCAAAAAGATTTAACCGATAAAAATAAAAAAATATACAATACAATAACATACATCCATTAGAAATTTGTATATTTTGCTTTGATATATATTGTTTTGGTATACGATTCTAACGAATCTGTATTTGTCTTTTTTTTTTTTTTATTATCATATCGGATTGGCAAAAATTTTGAAATAAAAAAAAAAAATTATCGCGGGCGGATATTTACTCTTTCATTATCAATTTCAGATGTAATGTAGGGTTAGTCCAAAATTCCTCAAAAAACAATGAATGGTTCTTAGTTTCTTCCGCCATCCCACCTAATGAATTATTAAGATTTGTTTTTTTTTTTTACTTTTTAAAATAAAAAAAAAAATTATCTTAGGTATTCACAGGTTCCATCGTTCCCATCGCTTTTCGATTTATGGTTAGGTCTAAATTCTACAATGGAGCCTCTTTAATATTAATAAGATTTTATTTTAATAAAATTTTATTATTTATTTTATTCTTTTTTATTGAATCAACCTTCTCAGTTTTTTTGATTCGCGGCTCTGGATTCGTTTATTCTAGGAATTCCATCCATTATGGATTAATTTTTAATATGGATGCTTTATTACACTACCTTTTATGAGATGACCCATAGACCTTTACATATTAGAATTCTATATCATTGATATCTTTTTTTTCTCTCTTTCTTTCACCTCTTCGTTTATCTGTATATTCTTATTGCTTTACAACTCATAATCAGATTCGTTTTTATTTCCGTTTTCAGTTGCTATAATTATATAACCACATATATCTTTATTTAGATTTTTTATTTGAACGGGTTCTTTATATCCAGATAATGCGAAGCGATGAGTAGGTTATTAGTTCTTTAGTTCTTTATTAAAAAATTCTACGAATTTTTGTTTTAATCGAACCACTCGAAAAAAACCAACGAGTCACACACTAAGCATAGCAATTCCCTCACTATAAAATAATTATTAAAATTTTTTATTGAATCTTATAAAATTTGTCATTTATTCTTTTGGAATAAGAATATATTAAGAATTCCTCATTTTTTGTTTTATCCAAAGATGGAAGCTTAAAGATACCGAAAAGTTTTTTATTCTTTGTTTAGAAATATCCAAACTTTGATCCCTAATACCCCATAAATAGTTCGAACTGGATAGGAACAATAATCAATTTTAGCTCGAATGGTTTGTAGAGGAACCCTACCTTCTCTGATCCATTCGACACGTGCAATTTCTTTTCCGTCGATACGTCCCGCAATTTGTACTTGAACTCCTTTTGTACCCGCCTGTTCAGCTAATTCTATAGCTTTTTTGATTGCTTTACGAAATGGAATTCTATTCTTTAATTGTCCGGCTATAAATTCTGCAAGAATATTAGGGTCTCTATAAGCATTTGGAATTCTTGTAATTGCAATGTTGAGTTTTCGGTTCACACAATTCAGTTTTTTTTGCACATTTATCTGTAATTCTTCGATTCTTCGAGGCTTACCCTCGATTAATAACTTGGGAACTGCC